TTCTAACATTTGACTCCGCACCACGGAAGAATTGAGTCGCACACTTGAAAGAAAACCCATAAAGTCGAGGGAATGGTTTGATAATCGATTGATATAGATTTTTCTTGATTGAGACCACACATAAAAATAAGATTGCCAAAAATTGATAAGGTAATATTTCCATTTATGCATCAGAAAAGATGTACCTTTTGAAGAAAGAATTGATTTTCCTTGATATCGAATATAATGCGTAAATGGGTCTTTGAAAAGCCATAAGATAATCCGACAATTTTTAGTTAAAACTTTGACTAGATATTCTATCTTTACGTGGAAATAAATTCGTTCAAGAAGGGCTTGAAAAGATGTTGATCGTAAAGAAGAGGATCGGTTGCGGAGAAAAACAAAAATAGATTCGTATTCATATACATAGAAATTATATAAGAATAAGAATAATCTTTGAGTCCTTTTTGAAAAAATCGAAATGGAATTTTTTGAAGTAATAAGACTATTCCGATTACGATACTCATAAAGAAAAAATCGTAATAAATGCAAAGAAGAGGCATCTTTCACCTGGTAGCGAAGAGTTTGAACCAAGATTTCTAGATGGATAGGATAAGGTATTAATATATCTAACACATAATTGAAATATAAGAATTTGTCCTCTAAAAAAGGAAATATTGAATGAATGGATCTCAAATTATGAGATTTTACGATTTTTTTTTCTTCTAGGGAAGATTTTAACAGCAGGGAAAATGGAATTTCCACAATGACTGCAAATACTTCTGATATCATTTGAGAATACAAATCTTTCATGTGTCCCCCAAATGCATTTTGATTAAAAGCATTAGGAGAAAGAATCAAATGATTCTGTTGATACATTCGAGTAATTAAACGTTTCACAGCCAATAAACTGTATTTTTTGTCGCCTACTTTTTCCAACAAAATCGATTTATTTAAACCATGATTATATGCAAATGCGTAAATATATTCCTGAAATATAAGTGGATAGAAAAAGTTGTGTTGCCAAAATCTATCTAGTTCTATATATCTTTGGAATTCTTCCATTTAAAAATGAAAACGAAAAAAAAAATATGAAAATAGAGGGTTTCTTGAGTTATCAAATGATACATAGTGCGATACAATTAAAACAAGGTATTTTTTTATGAAAAAATGGACACCCCGGAGACACGCAAAGTCATCAACGGATTCCCTATTTTTTTCCATCTAATTAGTTTTTTGTTTTAGGATAACAAAACAAGATGACTAGAAATCCTTTATTTTTTCAACCCAATCGCTCTTTTGATTTTGGAAAAAGTTTCTTTACCAATATACTGGTTCTTCTACACATTCATCTCCATATATGGAATGGCTAATTTAATAATTAGGATTCACTAAAAAATCTACTCTTGGGAGAAGACTTTCCCGCATCCGGCACTAATTTGTTTTTAACGTCTAATTAGATCGGGCAATCATTCCAATTACAAAGATAAGCTCGTTGCTCTTTCTTTACTTAGAATTTGGACCATTAGGGCTCGATCCATTTATTAAATTGACCCAATTTTGAATTCATATCGGTCCCTTCCAAGAATTCAAATAAAGTTTTGTACCGATTTGGTAAGAATGAAATATTCTCCGAATTCTCTATTGATACGACATGCTCTTTTTTCCATTCATTTCCTTTCAGGATCAGTCGTGGTCTCATAAACTTTGCCGCTGATATAGACGAATTCTTTGCTTCATCCGAATATGTAAAAGATCAAAGCCGCACTTAAAAGCCGAATACTCTACCGTTGAGTTAGCAACCCCAAAAATATGTCAAAAATATATCAAAAATATCTTATGTAGATACAATATGGATCAAAATAAATAAAAAGGAAATTGGAATCAAAACGCCGAATTAGCATGAAATCAAAACAAAGTTTGATAATTAATTCTGAACATAAAAAGAAACAGATCAGATGACACTTCACGAATTGGTCAGAAGAACGAAAGATTGAATTTTTATTTATTTTTACTTCACGATTGAATTATATTTGTTCAATACACTCTTGTCAATATGAATAATAAACTTAGAAGGTAGAATGAACTTGAAATGAAATTATAATAAAAAAATTGTGTTGGATTGGCACAACAAAAAAAATCTACATGAATAGAAAAATAAAAATGAAAAAAGCTATACCAAACTACAACCTCATTCTTTTTTTATTTCATTAATTTAACTTTTAACTTCGTTTGATTAAGTCGAAATTCTTCCAAAACTCCCGCTCTACTTAAAATATCATAAACAGTTTCTGTGGGTTGAGCTCCTTTTTCAAGAAAATAGAAAATCGCCGGAACATTTAAATAAGTTTGCTTCTTTATTGGATCATAAAAACCCACTTTTCGCAAATCTCTTCCCTCTCTTCGGGACCGAACATCAATTGCAACGATTCGATAGACGGCTCATTGGGATAGATTAGATCAACAACCCCCCCTAGAAACGTATAGGAAGTTTTCTCCTCGTACGGCTCGAGAAAAAGAACATGATTCTATTCTAAAATTTTGTATATAGAAATAAATTCTAACGACAAATCAAATAAGTTCCGAAGTTCCGAAAATCATCAAATGAATTCGACTAACAATTAAGTTTTTTTTCCTAAAAAATAAAATCATTTGTATACTCATAACTCAAGTTGAATAACCCTTAACCAAAAGAAAATCCTTTTGCTTTTCGTTTATTGAGCAGTCTCGAATACCCTTTAAATTTAAAATAGATTTGAATTATGCATTATGATCCAAATCCAATTGTTGTGACAATTAAAATAGAAAGAATAGAAAGGGCATTTCCTTGTTGGGGAATCCTTTATCTTTGTTTTGAATCATTGGGTTTAGACATTACTTTGTTGATTTTTAATTAAAAACAAAAATGGTAGCAACATACCTTTTTTGTTATTTCTTTCTATCAATATATCTTTCTATCAAAGACTAAAATCATACGAACGGCGGATTCCCGCACGATATATATCATTTTTGATCGAAGAGGTTTTTATCAATTCCAACAAAAATTCTTTTGGAATTGAGAATTTGATTAATTTTGATCCTTTCGATTTCTCTGTCAAAGACATATTTACAAAGTTGTTCTAACTTATTGATTGACACTAACCATAGACCCTTTTCCCTTGAGAAAAAAATCCAAATTTTCCGCTCGAGCTCCATCATGTACTATATTCCATATTCCATTACACCCAACAAAAAAAATGCGGGGTTCGAGTGGAACAAAGGATGTCGAGTCAAGAGCATCCTTTATTAAAGGATGATGGATAGAAGAATCCACAATGGATCATGTCCTGCAAGTCGCACGTTGCTTTTTACCACATCGTTTCAAACGAAGTTTTACCATAACATTCCTAAAATTTGGAACCGCTATGCGGTTGATTCAATTATGGAATCATGAATAGTCATTGGTTTAGCCAGGACAGTCGGTACATAGATATCGAATCTATCTTATCTTCTATACTTATCTTAAGTTATTTCTTAAGTTATAAGTTATTATTTAGTTATTTTTCTTAAGTTATTTCTTAAGTTATTATTTAGTTATTTTCATTTTTAATGAATTTTCTTCATTTATTCTTTATTACTTCTGAATTACTTCAGAAAAAAAAATGAAAATTTTTGACAAACAATTACAATATTACAATAAAGATAACACTTGATCATCCCTAAGAAAGAGAAATTCATGTGTTTCTTTTTGAACTCAATTATTCCAATTATCAATTTGAAATTGTATAAGCACTAAATAACAAAACCAAAATCGAAATGAAATATATATATAGATTAGAAAAATCCAATCTATACTATATTATATAATTATATAGAAATTCAAAGAAATATAAAAATAGAAATTATATAATTATATAGAAATTCAAAGAAATATAAAAATAGAAGACTAAAGAAATAGATAAGAACAAAAATAAAGAAATATATAAGAAGAAAGAAATATACGAATAAATAAATAAAAAATATAGAAGAAAGTAGAAGATGGATATACGAAAAAGACTCCTTTTTATTTTTGAATTCAAATTTATTTATTTAATTATGTAATTTATAACCCCATCTTATCTAAATCTCCAAAAGATTAGATTCAGTTGTATCTACGTGTCATTTGAATCATCCTTTTGTGAAAAAAAAAAAGATAAGATTTATGTTAGTTAGATCCATTAGTCAAAAGAATCAAATTCGATCCAATATTACACTTTTAAAACAATCAAAATTTTTTATTTTATTTAATATTAATAAAATTTTAATATAATTTTACTATAATAATTTTACTATAATTTAGTATTAAAAATTTAGTATTAAATATTTAATGTTATTTACTAGACTATACTCTAGCTATACTCTACTCTGGGACGGAAGGATTCGAACCTCCGAATAGCGGGACCAAAACCCGATGCCTTACCACTTGGCCACGCCCCACTTTTTTTAATACTAGTAAAAACTAATATTATTATCGATTTTTCGTCAATTACAGCCAAAATATTGAAAGAAACAATTAGATTCTAATTGTCTAATTGTTAGTATTTTGACACATGACGAATTCAATTGAATTTATTGATCATTGCATATAATTCCATATTGATCATTGCATATAATTCCATTAAAATATTGTATGAAAGTAGAATTTCTTCTATTCTCCTTTGAGAATAGAAGGTTGTTTGGTTGAGTAAGTAAGTTCGAAAAAAAGAAGAATTTTTTGTCTATCTTTTTTTTTTCATTTTTCACTTCTATCAATAACTCAATCAAAATCCAATTATAGAAAAAACAAAATTTCTGTTATGATTAAACTCTTTAATTTCGTCTGTCTTAGTTCTCCCCTTTATCCGAGTGGTTATATAGTAGCTAAATTACCTGCTAATTTTTTCGTAGCTAAATTACCTGAGGCCTACGCTTTTTTGAGTCCAATCGTAGATTTTATGCCAGTTATACCTGTACTCTTTTTTCTCTTAGCCTTTGTTTGGCAAGCTGCTGTAAGTTTTCGATAAGATCCTTCATATTATACTACAGAACGATTTTTTTTTTGAGAAAAAGAATTCTAATAATTGCTAATTGCTAAAATCAGACAAGTCTTCCAGTATGAACCTTTGATTCAAACATATATGAACCCTTGATTAAAACATAAAAATTCTCGAAGAGTCACAATCCGGATCACCTTGTTTTCACATTCTAACTATTTTTTCTGTAAGTGAAAAACCTTATTGTGATCCTTCAAAATATCAAAAGTAGGTATAAAAAAATTATTGATTAAATTGATTGAATTGAATTGATTGATAAGTTAAGATAATAAAATTAGAAATTCGATTTTATATATTTTAATTACGAAAATTTCGATTTCTAAATCCATTAAGTTTTGGTTATTAAATAAAAAACAATCGGATTTAATATGTTATAAAAGTTATAAAAATAGAGAATCTATTTTCTTTTTTCAAAAAAAAAAAATGATCTTGGAGATTGTGTAATGCTTACTCTCAAACTCTTTGTTTACACAGTAGTGATATTCTTTGTTTCTTTATTCATTTTCGGATTCCTATCTAATGATCCAGGGCGTAATCCCGGACGCGACGAATAAAAAGGATTTTTTGCTTGATTTTTCATCTATTTTTTCCAATTACTTAACTTAACTTAATTACTTAAATTACTTAATTTAAATTACTTAATAATTACATAATATTTACTTAATAATTACATAATATTTATTTTAAATATTATTAATTTAATATTAGTTATTTGGATCTAGTTTGAAAAAAGAAAAATCAATAATCAATATGGTAAGTCATCAACAGAAACGGAAAGAGAGGGATTCGAACCCTCGGTACGAACGAATCGTACAACGGATTAGCAATCCGACGCTTTCGTCCACTCAGCCATCTCTCCTCATTGAAAAAAAATACTTAAATTCAAACTTAAAAAAAAAAATAAAAATTTAAGCTAATTTTGAATTCTATAACTATAATATAATAAGAATTCGATTTCTATTAAAATAATATATATATACAAAAAATACAAGTCATATTTTGGAATACATCTTAAGTAGTTATTTTCTCTGAAATTCCAATCAGTTAGATTTAGATAAAAGAAAAAAGATTCTAAAGATTAAATTCAATATTTCTAATTAAAATTAAAAATAAAAAAATAATGTAGAAAGCAAAAAGAAATCCTTCTTCATCCCAAAGCGAAATAAAAGGCCTTTAGTATTTGCGGCCTGGCCTGATCAGTACCGCGCCAGGCCCTTTTTTGGATTATATAATATTTTTAATTTAATAATGTAATTTAATAATAAAGAAAATGATTTATCTGATTTGATAATAATCAGAAAATCGTTGTTATTGAAGCAACAACAAGAATAATAAAAAAAACTGTTTCCTTACAATCGGTTATAGTTATAATTTTAGCGTTTTTCTTGAGCCGTATCTATCAAAACCCTTTCAGGAAACAGAATGAAAAATAGAACTTTTTTTTAGTTATTTAACTATAATTATAATTAATTATAATTTGAATTTTATTTTTCATAATATGATTAAATCCTCCTATGAAAAATGCCAATAGTATAAATTTCATTTCATGATTCTTTTATGATCCTATCTTGATTCTATTCAATTTAAGTGTTCGACAAAAATTCTATTTCAATACAATAATCGAAGTGTAGCGGGTATAGTTTAGTGGTAAAAGTGTGATTCGTTTTATTAACCCTTTAAATAGTTAAGGGGTCTCCCGGTTTGATTACTATTTCGATCAAAACCTTTATTTTTTTTTAAGGAATTAATCCTTTACCTCTCAATGAAAAATTTGAGGAAAATTATACATTCTCGTGATTTCTATTGAAAGGTTTATTAAAAATTGAAAATTTCGATTAGGAAATTACGAAACATGAATTTTTTTTTGAATTGGATCAATACTTCCAATTGAATGAATATGAATAAAAGATCCATGGATTAAGATAAAAAAATGGGTTTCCAATCGTAACTAAATCTTCCATTTTTTTTTAAGAGAAGCAAAATAGCTATTAAATGATGACTTTAGTTTACTAAAGGCTTCAATCAACATATTTTTTTGTGTTAGCTCGGTAGAAACAAAATCTTTTTCCTTAAGATTTTCTCAAATAGAAATAGAGAACGAAGTAACTAGAAAGATTATTAGAATCCCCTCCTCTAGAGGGATCATCTAGAAAGCAAGTTATTTTGAATTAAATGCATTCATACAAAAAGCTGACATAGATGTTATGGGTGAAATTCTTTTTGTAATTTCGTTCCCGTCTTATATTTGGATCTGGAAATTTCTTCATTTTCCATAAAGGAGCCGAATGAAATTAAAGTTTCATGTTCGGTTCTGAATTAGAGACGTTAAAAATGATAAATCAACGTCGACTATAACCCTTAGCCTTCCAAGCTAACGATGCGGGTTCGATTCCCGCTACCCGCTATATTCTATATTCATTCATAATCGAGTTGAATACGCAATTACAAAAATTTTCTCATCTCACATACA